GGATTTCAAATTGATTTATCTAACAATCAATTGTGAAATGCTTCTGTAGAATGTCCAATATCTGTTTTACATCTTCTATACGAAAATGTTCAATTTTCATAAAATCTTCTTTCCTTAGCTCTTGTTAGAGTTGATGCTCTTTAGGTCCAATAATGTATTTATATTGGACCTTTTGAGACAATTATAGGTCCTGGGAGGCAATTCTGATTGGTCAATAAAAATACATTTCAATGCAATTCCTTTTTTCTTTTTCCTTATATTAGTATTAGCCAACCCATCATGAAAGGTAAAAAAAGGTATATTAAACCGGTTTGGATTGTCCTCTAAACGAATGCCCTCTTCCTCCGCATGTAGAAAAGGAATAAATAAATCAATCAAATTACGAGAAGCTTCGTGAAGTGCTTCTTTAGGAGTTAAACTTCCATTCGTCCATATTTCGAGAAAAAGGATTTCTTGTTTCTCATTCCCATTCCCATAAGAATGAATACTATGATTCGCATTTCGAACAGGCATGGATACAGCATCTATAGGATAACTTCCATTTTTATATTTATTTGGGGTTTTCATACGATATCCTCGATCCCTTTGGATTTGTAATTCAATACACAAATCAATCGGTTCCGTCAGGCTAGCTATATGCTGTGTAGTATCAACTATTTCCACAGAAGGTGGTGAGATGATATCTTGAGCAGTTACGTATCTAGGACCCCTGACGCAAATAGATGCGTTGCGAGTTCCATACAGATTACTTCTCAATACAATTTCTTTCAAGTTCATGAAAATTTCATGTATTGATTCTTCAATACCTACTATTGTAGAATACTCATGTGGTACCTTATCCAATTTTGCACGTGTGATACATGTTCCTTCTATTTCTCCAAGTAAAGCCCTTCGCATTGCGATACCTATTGTATCCGCTTGACCTTTCATAAGTGGGGACAGCATGAAACGGCCATAATAAAGACGCTTACTGTCTGCTCTTGATTCAACACACTTCCACTGTAGTGTCCGAGTGGATACTGCTATTTCCTCTCGAACCATACTAATATTATTTGATCAGATGATTGAATCATTTATTTCTCTTGAAATCCTTTCAATTCTGATTTCTACACACGTCTTTTTTTAGGAGGTCTACATCCATTATGTGGCATAGGGGTTACGTCACGTACGAAACTTAATAGTAGACCACTTCTACGAATGGCTCGTAATGCTGCATCTCTTCCGAGACCGGGTCCCTTTATCATGACTTCTGCTCGCTGCATACCTTGATCCACTACTGTACGAATAGCATTTCCTGCTGCGGTTTGAGCAGCAAATGGGGTTCCTCTTCTTGTTCCTCTAAATCCGGAAGTACCAGCGGAGGACCAAGAAACCACCCGACCCCGTACATCTGTAACAGTCACAATGGTATTGTTGAAACTCGCTTGAACATGAATAACTCCCTTTGGTATTCTACGTCCATTCTTACGTGAACTAATACGTCCATTCTTGCGTGAACCAATTCTTGGTATAGGTTTTGTCATATTTTATCATCTCATAAATATGAGTCAAAGATATACGGATATATCCATTTCATGTCAAAACAGATTTTTTATTTGTACATCGGGTCCTTTAGAAAGTTCCTTTTTAGAAGGATTACCCTTGCCTCTGTTTATGTCTCGGATTGGAACAAATTACTAGAATTCGTCCCCGCCTACGGATCAGTTGACATTTTTCACAAATTTTACGAACGGAGGCCCTTATTTTCATATTTTTCATTCCTTACCTTAATTTCGAATCTATTCTTTGGAAGAAAATAAGTCTCTTGAAATTTTGAACCTCGAACCCATGAAAGGAATGTTTTACAAGCCCTCTAATCGTTCGAATCTTTGTTGCGAAGTCTATAAATTATACGTCCCCTGGTTGAATCATAACGACTTACTTCGATTTGGACTCTATCTCCGGGTAGTATCCGTATAAAACTACGTCGGATCCTCCCCGAAACATAACCTAGAATCAGATCCTCATTATCTAAACGAACTCGGAACATACCGTTGGGAAGTGATTCAGTAATTAAACCCTCATGAATCAATTTTTTTTCTTTCATTCCAGGTAACCCCCTTGAAGTATCAACTAATGGAGGAGGAGTGATATTAGACAATCCACCCTTCCTCTCTTTTTCACAAATTAGGAAGTTACGGATTACGGATCCAATTCGGATACCAGAAGGATTACCATATATAACACAAAATTTCTCCTCCAATTCCTTCTAGTCGAGCCTCTCGATCTGTCATTATACCTCGAGAAGTAGAAAGAATTACAATTCCCATTCCACCTAAAATCCTAGGAATTCGTTGATAGTTCGAATAGATTCGTAGACCGGGTCGGCTGATACGCTTTAAAATATTTCTATATGCTCCTTTCCTATTCCTTCTATGTCGCAGGGTTGAAACCAAGAAATATTTGTTGTTTTCCCGATGTTTCCTAACGTTTTCAATAAAACCTTCTCGTAGAAGTATTT